AAATGATCCGTTTTATTTGACCGATGGGTCCAACAAAAACAAACAATTACACAATTACAATTAAATTAATATTTTTTAATATTTAAATATTCAACTTGAATAGAAAATCTAATTGAATAGAAAATCTAATTTAATAATTTTAATGGTAAGGTAATTTAATTAAATGGATTAAATAGAATAAGAATAGAATTTAATAGTAATAGAATTTTCTAATTTTTAATTAGAATTTCTAATCGGAAAATACTAATAATAAATAAACAGAGAGCTCTTGTTCTTATTCGAAACGCCTCGTGATCTTTAACCAATTCTGCGCTTCAATATAATTACCAGGAGTAAGCGCTATAGCCTGTTTCCAATACTCAGCGGCTTGATCGAACCAAGCCTCCGCTATTTCAGAATCCCCCTGTCGAATGGCCTGTTCTCCCCGGTCGGAATAGGCGGGTCAATTCCTTCCCTTAGAACCGTACTTGAGAGTTTCCTACCTCATACGGCTCGGCAGTCAATTCTTTTGGTGTCCCATTTTTTTCCCCTACCATATATCCAATTGAATGAGATTTCTCATAGATCTATCGATTTGTCTCGGGTTAACCAAAAGAGGTTAATTACATAAGTTTCAAACTTTAATTTGGATTAAATTAATAATAAGTTTTATCTTTTCTCCCACCTTCAGAAAAAGAAACAGAAAAATAAAGTATAGGCGTTTCGGGACTATCTTTTTCTGAAAGGTAACTATCTCGGTTTCATATCATATAGAAATTTATATAGAATCCTTGAAAAAGACTTCTTCCTCATAAAAAAGACTTACTGTCTTTGGGATCTGATGCTACACCGCTGCTCAATAACTTAGGGGATCGGCTCTATTACATAAGTTGATTCCTAATTTTTATCTCATATCATGACATAAATAAGCAGTTCTTATTTATTGTATCGGCCCAAAACCTCGCTAATTGATCCTTACGGTGCTTCCTCTATCAATTAGATCCTTTATCCATAGAATAAAGTATCTAGGCATATATATTTCTTCATATTTCGACTTCTATGAAGTTTCTTTTTTTGTTACAGCTGATAAAAATCGTTTTTTGGACGATGCAATATGTAGAAAGCCTATTTTTTTTTTTTCTAGTATTTTATTTACTAGTTACTAGCGTATTTATTTACTAGCGTATTTGCTTTTTCTTTCCTTTTTTTATTTCTATAGTGGAGATAGTCGCACGTAATGACAGATCACAGCCATATTATTAAAAGCTTGTGGTAAGAACGGGTTTCGTTCTAGTGCTCGAAAATAATATTCTAAAGCTTTTGTATGTTCTCCGTTACTTGTGTGGATAAGGCCTATGTTATAGAGTATATAACTTCGATCATAGGGATCAATTTCTAGTCGCATAGCTTCATAATAATTCTGTAAGGCTTCCGCATAATTTCCTTCGGATTGAGCCGACATCCGTTACGGTCGTCATTCGATTCAAAGAATTCTCCGTTCCAAAACCGTACGTGAGATTTTCACCTCATACGGCTCCTCCTTTATGTGCATAATGAGAATAATCCATGGAATTAAAAAAAAGGTCGAAATCTTGTCATTATGGACTGAGCGGGGCTAATGTTTTTACAAGAAATCTCTAGCCAACCCTCTTGCAAAAGATCTTTTCTTAACATCAAGCGTGTTCGTACTAGATAAAAAAGTAAACTCCAACAATTTCTTTGTTCTCAACGCTCCTTAATTTCCAGGAATTAGTCACTTCAACAATCTTCGATGGTTATATGGGTATCCAAAGTACGAACAAGATGGATGTTTGTTGTCCCAACCATTTCTCTTAGTTCCGATCCCGATAAGGAAAGGGAATCCTTTCTAACAAAGTTTTCGTGTTGTTGATTCCTAGGTGTAGTGCTTCTTCCTCTATGCCGCCTATTGGTACTAGTGTAGTAGGGTTGACCCACAATACAGACCCATAGGTGTAACCTTTCGCTCAATACTCGAATCAACAATTGAAGCATCTGAGGTTGCATTAATCGGGGATACACGACAGAAGGAATTGCTTTATTTATAAACTTCACCTTCAACAAGCGTAGATTTCTTTTTTTTTTCAATAGTCTTTTTTTTCTATTCTGAATCATGTGTCTTTTTCCTAAGACTGAGAGCGGTAAAGTAAATAAAGTAAAGTAAAAAAAAAAATATAAATAGAAATATTAAATATATATAATAATAATCAAATCGCACCATCTCTGTAATAAGTAAATGCCTCTTTTTCTCCTGAAGTTGTCGGAATTATTCGTAATAAGATATTGGCTACGATCGAAAAGGTCTTATCAATAAAATTTCCATTTATCCGCGATCTAGGCATAGGTAGCAATCCATTCTATAACTCTTTTCATTACCCCTTCGTGAGAAAAAAAAAGGATCTCACAAACAGAGGAAGTGTACAGTACGAAATAACATAAAAGCAGACCCATTCCATTAAAAAAAGCTATAGCCCCTCTACTTTACTTCAATTTTTTTTGCAGG